AATAAGGTGCCTGATTAAAGGATTATTTTGATAGAATAACGTATGTAAATTTATTTACCTTTATTGTAAAATTAAGAATTAAACTTAACTTTAAAATTCAAAGATTTACGTGCTTCATACACTAATTTACAAAAAGATAAGCTAAGAAATAAGCTTTTAGGTTCATACCCTAATTATAGATATTAATCTTCTTTTTAATTTTTATAAATTCTTCAAATTTATTATTTATGAGAATAACTATTATGGGGGTAATAGTCTCATTCTCTTCAAGAAGATGATTAATAATTTGAATCGGTATGGAAATTAGTATAATATCGTTTATTCCATTAATTTCAATTAAATCTTTTCTAAATTCTGAATTCTCAATAAAATATTTTATTATTCAATCAATTAGATCAATAATTATTCTTTTTTCTCTAATTATAATATTAATAAAAATTGAAAACTTCAATACTATTATATTATGTTCATTAATTATAAAAATGGGGGGGGTTCCATTTCATAATTGAGTTGTTAGAACAGTTGATGGGTTAAGATATGAATCATTATTTATTCTTCTAATTATTATAAAGATTGGTCCACTTTTAATAATTAGATATATAAATACAAGATTAATAATATTCATTATTTTATGCTTAATTTTTGGATCTATTAATGGATTAAATCAATCATCATTAAAAAAAATATTAACTTTTTCTTCTATTTATAATTTAAGACTAATTTTATTTTCATTAAAAAATAATTCAATTTGAATTTTAATAATAATAAATTACTCGATTATTATAATAGGAATTATTATCACAATAAAAAAATTTAAAATTAATTATATTAATCAAATAATTTTTATTGAAATAAAAAATTATAAAAAGCTTGTTTTAATAATTTCAATAATATCATTAGGTGGGATACCACCCTTATTAGGATTTCAAATAAAAATAATAATTTTTGAGATAATAATCCAAAGAACTAATTATATTTTATCATTTATTTTAATCTTATCATCATTATTAATTTTTTACTTCTACATAAATATAATAGTATCGATATTAATATTTTCTTCAATTTCATTAAAATTAAATATAAGAAATAAAATATTAGTAAAAAATTGATTCATTATTTTAATATTAAATTCAGTTTTATTTTGACCTTTCATAATGACTAAGCTAATAACTTAGGATTTTAAGTTAATAAAACTGTTAACCTTCAAAGTTATTAATATTAAAATTTAATAGATCTTAAATAAATTAATATTTTCTATAAATTTGCAATTTATAATTTTTTTATAAACTATAAGATCCTAATTTATTAAGAGAATAAACATTCATTGGAAAATTTACAGTTTTCTACTTTTAATCAGACATCTTAATGAATAAGTGATTATTTTCTACTAATCATAAAGACATTGGAACTTTATACTTTTTATTTGGAATTTGATCAGGTATATTAGGAATAATATTAAGAATAATCATTCGATTAGAATTATCACATCCAGGATCATTAATAAATAATGATCAAATATATAATGTAGTGGTTACTTCTCATGCATTTATTATAATTTTTTTCATAGTTATACCCATTATAATTGGTGGGTTTGGAAACTGATTAGTTCCAATCATAATTGGATCACCAGATATATCTTTTCCTCGAATGAACAATTTAAGATTTTGAATTTTACCTCCATCCATTACCTTACTTATTTCAAGATCAATAATTGAAATAGGAGCTGGAACGGGATGAACTGTGTACCCTCCATTATCTTCTAATATTAGACATTCAGGAATAAGAGTTGATATAACAATTTTTTCCTTACACTTAGCAGGAATTTCATCAATTTTAGGAGCAATTAACTTTATTTCAACAATTTTAAATATACGAGCATACGGAATAAAAATAGATCAAATCCCCCTATTTGTATGATCAGTAATTATCACTGCTGTATTACTTTTACTATCATTACCAGTTCTTGCAGGAGCAATTACAATACTATTAATGGATCGAAATTTTAATTCATCCTTTTTTGACCCCTCTGGGGGAGGGGATCCCATTCTTTATCAACATCTATTTTGATTCTTTGGTCATCCTGAAGTTTATATTTTAATTCTACCAGGATTTGGAATTATCTCCCATATTATTAATAATGAATCAGGAAAAAATGAATCATTTGGATATATTGGAATAATTTATGCAATAATATCTATTGGATTACTAGGATTTGTAGTTTGAGCACATCATATATTTACGGTGGGTATAGATATTGACACTCGAGCATATTTTACTTCGGCAACTATAGTAATTGCTGTACCTACTGGAATCAAAATTTTTAGTTGATTATCAACAATACATGGAACATGTATTAAAAACACAGTATCAATTATTTGATCATCAGGATTTGTGTTCTTATTCACTATTGGTGGATTAACCGGAATTATTCTATCAAATTCATCAATTGATGTAGTCTTACATGATACTTACTATGTAGTAGCACATTTTCATTATGTACTTTCTATAGGAGCTGTATTTGCTATTATAGCAGGACTAATTCATTGATTCCCTTTATTTACTGGAATAACTATAAATCCAAAATGATTAAAAATTCAATTTTTATTGATATTTACAGGAGTAAATTTAATCTTCTTCCCTCAACATTTTTTAGGTCTTATAGGGATACCTCGACGATATTCAGATTACCCTGATTTATATACGAACTGAAACTTAATTTCGTCCATTGGAGGATTAATTTCATTATTAAGAGTTATATTAATAATTACAATCATATGGGAAAGAATAATTTCTAAACGAAAAATTTTAATTTTTAATATAAATTTATCTTCAATTGAATGATTACAAAATTACCCCCCTAAAGATCATTGCTATAATGAATTACCTATAATTTCATCTTTTCAATATGGCAGATTATTGCAATGAATTTAAGACTCATTCATGAATTATTATTCTTTTGAAAATAATAAACTGAAAAATATTTATATTTCAAGATGCATTATCCCCAATTATAGAACAACTTATAATATTTCATGATCATAGAATAATAATTATTGTAATAATTACAACATCAGTAATATTCATAATAATATCTATTTATTTAAATAAAATAAGAAACCGATTTATACTAGAAAGACAAGTAATTGAATTAATTTGAACAATTATTCCAGCAGTTCTATTAATTTTTATTGCATTACCATCATTACGAATTCTTTATCTTCTTGAAGAAAGAAGTAATCCTATAATTACAGTTAAAAGAGTAGGACATCAATGATTCTGATCTTATGAATATTATGACTATAAAGAAATTGAATTTGATTCATATATRAAAAATACTAACACATTAATTAACAATGAATTTCGATTACTAGAAACAGATAACCGACTTATCCTACCTTACAATTTAAAAATTCGGATACTTATTACATCAACAGATGTAATTCATTCATGAACTATCCCAAGATTGGGAATTAAAATTGATGCAACTCCTGGACGAATTAACCAAGGAACATTTATAATTATACGTCCAGGATTATTTTTTGGTCAATGCTCTGAAATTTGTGGATCAAACCATAGATTCATGCCAATTACTTTAGAATCTATTAATTCTAAAACATTTATAAACTGATTAAAAATCTCATTAAGCTTCTCAAAGTGAGTATTGGTCTCTTAAACCAAATTTAATAAATTAACAATTATTCTTAATGAAAAAATCTAGTTTAATAAAATATTAATTTGTCAATTTAAAGATACATATAAGTGATTTTTTGCCACAAATATCTCCTTTATGATGATTAACACTAATATTATTCTTTATTTATTCATTCTACTTAACAATAAGAATACTATATTTTATTAAAAATAATAACTTAAAAAAAAAAAAAATTGAATCAATATTAATAAATTGAAAATGATAACAAATTTATTCTCATCATTTGACCCATGTACAGGTTTATTATCGATAAATTGATTAAGAACAATTTTAATTTTAATTATTCTTCCAATAAATATATGATTAATTCCTAATAATAATATAATTATTTTAAATAATTTAATAATATATGTAAATAAAGAATTAAAATCTAATTTAATTAGAAAACCTGCATCAATTCTAATGATCTCAATTTTTATATTTATTTTAATTAATAATACTACAGGGTTAATTCCATACATCTTTACATCATCATCACAATTAGTATTTTCATTAACATTATCATTACCAATATGAACATCATTTATTATTTTTAAAATAATTAATAAAACTAACTTATTATTTAGACATATAGTTCCTTATGGAACACCAACTATTCTTATACCATTTATGGTAATTATTGAAACAATCAGAAACTTAATTCGACCAGGATCATTAGCAGTTCGACTTAGAGCAAATATAATTGCAGGACATATATTAATATCCCTATTAGGGAACATAAATAAAATAATAATACCAATTATAATAACAATTTTTATTATTTTAATAATATTCGAATTAGCAGTAGCAATAATTCAATCATACGTATTTATAACACTAACTTCCCTTTACTGTAGAGAATAATTAAATTAATGAATAATCACCCATACCATTTAGTAAATTTCAGACCTTGACCAATCATTATATCAATTGGGATAATAACAACAATAATAGGAACACTAATATGAATAAAAATAATATCCACTAAATTAATATTTTTAGGATCAATAATTACATTAATTTGCTCATTTCAATGATGACGAGATATAACCCGAGAATCTACATTTCAAGGATTACACACTAAAAAAGTAATTATAATAATAAAGTGAGGAATAGTTCTATTCATTACATCAGAAGTATTGTTTTTTGTATCATTCTTTTGAAGATTCTTTCATAGAAGACTTTCACCAAACATTGAAATTGGTATAGAATGACCACCATTAGGGGTAAAAACCATTAATCCAATTAATATCCCAATATTAAATACAATAATCTTATTATGTTCAGGAATATCAATAACTTGAGCTCATAATTCACTAATTATGAATAAATTAAATGATACTAAAAAAAGAATAGTAATTACAATTATTTTAGGAATATACTTCTCTATTATTCAAATAATAGAATATTATGAAACATCATTCTGTATTTCAGATTCAATTTATGGATCAACCTTCTTCTTAATAACTGGATTTCACGGAATCCATGTAATAATTGGAACAATTTTTATTATAGTTTCCCTTATTCGAATTTCAAATCTTCACTTGTCATCAAGACACAATGTTGGATTTGAAGCATCAGCCTGATATTGACATTTCGTAGACTTAATTTGAATATTTTTATATATTAGAGTATATTGATGAGGTATATAATATATAATATTACACATATAAATAATAATTTATATTTATTTAGTATAAAAAGTACATAAAGCTTCCAACTTTAAGGTTTTTATTTAAAAATAAATAATTCTGAACATCATTTTATTTTGTTTAATAATTTTAACTATTATAATTACTTTAATAATTATAACCCTAATACTATCAAAAAAAAATAAAATACTTTTACAAAAATCTTCCCCATTTGAGTGTGGTTATAATCCAATATCAAATAAACGATTACCATTCTCAATACACTTTTTCTTAATTGCAATTATTTTTATAATCTTTGACGTTGAAATTATTATTATTATACCTAGAATTATATTAATAAAATTTACAAAAACAATATTTTGGATAATTACATCAATTTCATTTTTATTAATTTTAATTTTAGGTTTATATCATGAATGAATAAACGGAATATTAAATTGAACTAAATAGGATTATATTTAATAATAATATTCAATTTGCAATTGAAAAGTGTAGAAATACTAATCTTAACAAAGAAGTAATAATATACATTTAATTTCGACTTAAATTTAGGAAAATTATATTTCCCATGTTTTAATTGAAACCAAAATTAGAGGTAACTTAATGTTAATAAGAAAATTGAATTAAATTCCAATTAAAAGAAGTTAAGATAAAAAAATAGCTGCTAACTAATTTTTTAAGTGGTTTAAATCCATTTACTTCTTATTTATTTAGTTTAAAAAAACATTTTATTTTCATTAAAAAAAAGGAAATTTCCAATAAATATTTTAAAAGATAAATTTCTTACCCTAATATCTTCAATATTATACTCTAATTTAAGCTATTAAAATAAAATATTAAAAAATAAAATATAATAAACATAATTATAAAAATCCTAATTCTTCTAATTATATATAATTGAATAATTGCTCTTATTTTAAATAAATAATAAGACAAAAAAAAATAACCATAATAATCACCTCACAGTATAAACTTAAAAGAACTTAAATAACTAAAACTATAAAAAAATTTATATACATAATTTATATAACTTGAAATAAATCACATATTACCATTCATATGATAAAAACTTAAATTAAATAAATAATTACAAAATAATGAAGATTCAAAACCAATTCACAAACTAATTAAAATTACAATAATAGAAATTATTTTTAAATAAATAGGGATATAAACAAAATTTATATTAATTAATAAAATTCAATTTAAACAACAACCAAAAAAAACAGAAACTAAAGTTAATATAATTAATCTTAACCTCATTTCATTCAATTCATCAATAAAACTTAAATAACAAAATTTGTTCCCATATCTAAATATTGTATAAAAAATTAATCGAAAAGAATAAAAAGAAGTTAAACCTACAGAAACTAAAAAAATAATAACTAATAAAAAATTCAAATCCAAGCATATAAGCTTATCAATAATTAAATCCCTTGAATAAAATCCAGATAAATAAGGAACCCCTATTAAAGAAAAAATTGAAATATTAAAACTAGAACATGTTAAAGGTATTATTTTTCTAAATATACCTATTAAACGAATGTCTTGATTATTATCTATATTAAAAATAATAATTCCAGAACAAAGAAAAATTAAGGATTTAAACACAGCATGATTTAATAAATGTATAAAACAAATATAAGGAAGATTTATAAATAATGTAACTATTATTAATCCTAATTGTCTCAATGTTGACAAAGCAATAATCTTTTTCAAATCAAATTCAAAAATTGCACAAAAAGAACTAAAAAATATAGTTATAAGACCTAAATAAATAAAAAGCTCATAATTTATATTAAACCCGGAAGAAAATCGAATAATTAAATAAACCCCAGCAGTAACTAAAGTAGATGAATGAACTAAAGATGAAATTGGAGTAGGAGCTGATATTGCAGAAGGAAGTCAACAAGAAAAAGGAATTTGAGCTCTTTTAGTAAAACAAGAAAAAATAATTAAATAGAAAATAAAATGATTATAAAAATCTAAATAATAAACAAAATGTCATCTTCCATAAGAAACAATTCAACAAGAAGAAATTAAAAGACCTGAATCACCTAAACGATTGGTTAAACATGTAATCATACCAGATAATATAGAAGAATTAGAATTATAATAAATTACTAAACAGTAAGAAACTAAACCTAAACCATCCCATCCCAGTATAATTCTCAAAATTCTAGGACTTAAAATTATCAATATTATACTAAAAATAAAAATTAATAAAATAAAAAAAAAACGAATAAATCTATATCTAGAATCATTTATATAAAAAAATCTGTACAAAATAACTATACATGAAATAAACATCACTAAAGAACAAAAAATTAATGATATTCAATCAAATATTAATAAATATCTTAAATTCAAAGAATATAAAGAGATTAAATTAAATTCAAAAAAATAATTAATATCATATAAATAAAAAAAAAAACCCAAATAAAATAAAATAAAAGAAAAAAAAATAAAAATAAAAAACCAAAAATAATACAAAAAATAAATTAACAAAATTTAAAATATAAATATATCTAAGAAACCACAATTCTTTATTTTTATTAAACTATTTAAATTTTAAAATATTAAAGGACAAACTATAACTATAAAAATAATTATAATTAAATGAATTATAATCAATAAATAATCACTAATAGTTACTATAATAAAACTATATAAATTAGAAAACTGACCATACTGACTATAACTAAAAATAAAAAAACTAAAACATGCTCTGAGAAAAGAAATTAAAATAAAAAAAAAAAAAGACATATTTCAATACTTAATTATTCTATACATAATAAATACTTCTCTTAAAAAATTAATACTAGGTGGACAACTTATATTAAATAAACAAAGTAAAAATCATAAAAAAGTTAATCTAGGCATAAAAGATAGTAAACCTTTATTAATATATAATCTTCGTCTCCCAGTACGAATATAAACTAAATTTGAAATACAAAATATTCCTGAAGAACAAAACCCATGAGAAATTATTATTAAAAAAGAACCTAATAAACCAACCTTAAATAATCTTAATAAACCTATTAAGCATATACTCATATGTCTAATTGAAGAGTAAGCAATTAAACATTTTATATCACCTTGAATCAAACAAATAACTCTAACAACTACACACCCCACAATAGAAACAGAATATCAAATATATCTATACATATAAAATATATAATCAAATATAAATATAAAACGAATAAATCCGTAACCACCAACCTTAAGTATTAATCCAGCTAAAATCATAGAACCAAAAATAGGAGCTTGAACATGAGCTTTTGGTAATCAAAAATGAAATATAAATATTGGAAACCTTACTAAAAATGAAAAAACTATAAATAAATGAATAAAAAAAAAATTTCTTAAATTATAACTAAAACCTATAAATAAACTATTATAAAAATTATAAATAAAAATAATTAAAATAAGTAAAGGTAAAGATGCAAATAAAGTATAAAAAAATAAATAAAAACCTGAAATTAAACGTTCAGGTTGATACCCTCAACCAAAAATCATAATTATTAAAGGAATAAGTCTAAATTCAAAAAATAAATAAAAAATAAATAAATTCATAAAAATAAAAATTAATAACAAAATTAAACATAAAATAATTAACAAAAATAAAAAAAAACCTGAATTTTTAATCTTAAAAACAGATAAAATCATTAAACATCTAATTAAAAGAGTTAGAATAATTAAAAAAAAAGAAAATAAATCAATTCCAAACCCATATCTAATTGAACAATAAAAATTATAATAATTATACTTTAAAGTAAATAATAAAGACAAAATTAAAATAAATTGATGAAAATAAAATTTTTTATTTAAAATAATAAGAGTCAAAAAAAGTAAAAAAAAAATAATTATCATAAAAATATAGAATTTAAATTATTATTACCATGACAACGAATTATATAAACCAATAAAGATAAACCTAAAACTCTATCACATACAAAAAAAGTAATTAACAATAAATAAAAATATAAAGATCTTAAAAATATAATCATTAAAAAAATCATTATTAATAACAAAGAGATTACAATAAATTCCAAAATTAATAAACAAAGTAAAACATACTTACGTATAAACATAAAAGAAATTACACTAAATAAAAAAATAAAATTAAAAACAAATAAAATCATTAGTTTTTATAGTTTATTCAAAACATTAATTTTGTAAATTAAAATAGGTAACTTAACCTAAAATCATCAACATAAAAGTACAAATATCTTAATTCCCCAAAAATTAAATTTTTCTTAAACTACATGTTGAAATTAAAATATTAATATTAAAAATAATAATAATAATTACTATTATAACCTCAATAATAAAAAACCCAATATCAATAACAATTACCTTAATAATTCAAACAACAATTATAATTATATTTATTAACATAAACATAATATCATCATGATTCCCAATAATTACATTCTTAACTATAATTGGAGGAATTATAATTATTTTTATATACATATCTAGAATTTCATCCAACGAAAAATTAAAATTTAAATGAAAAATTATATTAACCATAATTACTATTATAATCCCTCTAGAATCAATAATAATAGAAAATCAAATTGAAGAAAATGAAATAATTAATAGAAACTATAAACATATCGAAAAAATATGTTCAATAAAATTATATAATAAAAAATCATTATCAATATGCATAATTATAGTAAGTTACTTATTATTAACAATAATTACAATTTCAAAAATTGTTAAACATAATGAAGGACCATTACGATCTCTAAATTATGAATAAACCAATACGAAAAAATAATCAAATTTTAAAAATTATTAATTATTCATTAATTGATTTACCAGCACCAATTAATTTATCATCATGATGAAATTTTGGATCAATTTTAGGAATTTGCTTAACTATTCAAATTATTTCAGGGATACTAATTTCAATACATTACTCATGTAATATTGAACTAGCATTCAACAGAATTAGTCATATTACACGAGATATTAATAATGGATGAATTATACGATATATTCACTCAAATGGAGCATCAATATTTTTTTTATGTATATATACACACACAGGACGAGGATTATATTATGGTTCATATAAATTTGTAAAAACATGAATTATAGGAGTAACAATACTATTAATTTCAATAGCAACAGCATTTCTAGGTTATGTTCTCCCATGAGGACAAATATCATTTTGGGGAGCAACAGTTATTACAAACTTAATATCAGCAATTCCATATATTGGTAGAGATTTAGTACTATGAATTTGAGGAGGATTTTCAGTTGATAATGCAACAATTTCACGATTCTTATCATTACATTTTATTATACCATTCATTATCATAATAATAACAGTAATTCACTTAATATTTCTTCACTCAACAGGATCAAATAATCCAATTGGAATCAATTCAAATAGAGATAAAATTCCATTTCACCCATACTTTTCAATTAAAGATATCATAGGATTAATAATCATTTTAACAATATTCTTAATACTAAACTTAACAGAACCATATATACTATCAGATCCTGATAATTTTACTCCTGCAAATCCAATAGTAACACCAATTCATATTCAACCAGAATGATATTTCTTATTTGCATACGCAATTTTACGATCAATTCCTAATAAGCTAGGAGGAGTCATTGCTCTTATTTCATCAATTATAATTTTATTCACTATACCATTTTTTAAAAAAAGAAAATTCTCAGGAATACAATTCTATATTACAAGACAATTACTATTTTGAATATTCTTAAACAATGTAATTATATTAACTTGAATTGGAGCACGACCAGTTGAACAACCATTTATCCTAACAGGAATAATCCTAACTATTTCATACTTCTCTTTTTTTATTATTGAACCACTAAGAAAAAAAATACTAGATAATATCATAAAATAAGTTATTTAGCTTAAATAATAAAAAGCATATATTTTGAAAATATAAGATAGAAAATTTTAATAACTTTACAAAAAAAAATGATAAAAAGTAATAAACTTTAAAAAAAAAAAATAAAAAGAATAATTTAAAGTCAAAGGCAAATAACACTTCCAAGCCAAATATATAAGCTTATCATAACGAAAACGAGGAAAAGAAGAACGAATTCAAATAAATAAAAAACAAAAAAAAATAATCCTAAAAAAAAAAATAAAAGAATTAAAATTCCCCCCAAAAAAAATCATACAAGATATAAAGGATATAAAAATAATTGAAGAATATTCAGAAATAAATAAAAAAGAAAACAGATAAGAACCATACTCAATATTAAAACCAGAAATTAATTCACTTTCACCTTCAGTAAAATCATAAGGAGATCGATTAGTCTCAGCTAAAACACAAGAAAACCAACAAAAAAAAACAGGTAAACCTAAGAAAAAAAACCAAGAATAAAACTGAATTAATTCAAAAAAAACAAAATTATAACAATCAATTAAAATAAAATAATTAAATAAAATTATAGAAAAAGAAACTTCATAAGAAATTCTTTGTGATAATCCACGAATACAACCTAATATAGAGTAAGATCTATTTGAAGATCAACCACAAATAATAATTGAATAAATGCCAACTCTCAAAACACATAAAAAAAATAAAACCCCAAAATTAATTAAAACTAAATTATTAACAAAAGGAAAAATAATCCATATAAATAAAGAATGAAAAAGACTAAATAATGGACAAAAATAAAAAATTAAATAATTCGAATTAAAAGGAAAAACATTAAACTTTAAAAAAAGCTTTAAACCATCTCTGAAAGGCTGTAATAACCCTAAAAAACCTAATTTATTAGGACCCTTACGAAACTGAATATATCTAAGAACTTTACGTTCCAATAAAGTAAAAAACCCAACACAAACTATTACTAGAACAATAAGAATAAAAAAAGTTAATATATAAATTATTGAATGTGTAAATAAATTACACCTTATTAAAATCTAAAATTAATACAATAATCTGCCAAATCAATAACAATAAAAATTGATTTCAATGGTCCTTTCGTACTAAAAGAAAATAAATAATCTCAGATAGAAACCAACCTGGCTTACACCGGTCTGAACTCAAATCATGTAGGAATTTAAAAGTCGAACAGACTTAATTTTAAAAAAACTACCTAATAAATTTATCCTAATTCAACATCGAGGTCGCAAACTATTATATAGATATGAACTCTCCATAAAAATTACGCTGTTATCCCTAAGGTAACTTAACTTTTAATCAAAAATTTAGGATCAATATAAACAAAAATTAATGAATAAACTAATTAAAGAATAAATTTAATTATCACCCCAACAAAAATTATTAATAAATAAATTAGTATATATGTAAATCTATAAAAAACTAATTTATAAATAAAAAATTAAAGTTCTTTAGGGTCTTCTCGTCCCAAGAAAAAAATTTAGCTTTTTTACTAAAAAATAAAATTTTAAAAATATTAATAATAAAAATAATCTTTTATTTATTCATTCATTCAAGTTACTAATTAAGTAACAAATTATTATGCTACCTTTGCACAGTCAAAATACCGCAGCCATTTAAATAATAATCATAGGGCAGAATTTACCTTTAATAATAACTAAAAGAAATGTTTTTGATAAACAGTTAAAAATAAATATTTGTCGAATTCATAAATTAAAAATTATAAATCATACTAATTTAATCATTATTAATAATAAAAAAAATTAAATAATAAAAATTAGTAAAATATTAAATAAAAAAAAATAATAAACAAAAAATTAAATCTATAAAGAACTTAATAAATGATATTAAAAATAATAAAATAAATTAATTTTAAAAATTTTAAAAAAATATTTAGATTTTCCCAAATAAAATAAGAACTAAAAATAAAAATAAAAATAATAATTAATTCATAAATTAAATTTAAATCCAAACTAACCAGATATATAAAAAAACAAATAACTTATAACTATCAATTTAATATTTAATAAAATTATGAAACATTCAAAATAATAATAAACTAAATTTTTTAAATTCGGGAAAATAATTATAAGTTTATCATTAAATTAACCCTGATACAAAAGGTACTAAAAATTATTTAAATATATATAAAATAATCCTAGTCAGTAAAAAAAAATAAAATAATTTCATTAAATACTAAAATACTAAAAAAAAACAAATAATTAAAAGTAATCAGAAAAAATATTAATTATCTCATTAATGTAAATAATGTGCTTTATATTAAGCTAAAATCCGAAATTATTCTAGAATCAATTTCCAATAATTCTACTTTGTTACGACTTATCCTATTATTAGGAGTGACGGGCGATATGTACATTATTTAGAACTAAATTCAAATTAAATAATTAATTAAAATTACTATTAAATCCTAAAATATAATACACAAAAAGACATAAAAAAAAAAAAAATTTAAAATTATAGTAATACATAATTACTTAAATAAAACTGCACCTTGACCTAAAATTTAATCTATAAGAAAAAAGAAAATAATTATAAAAAAATATTCATAATAAACAATGGAGGTATACAAATATAAAATTAAGTAGAAAATATCGTGGATTATCAATTATACTACATATTCCTCTAAAAAGTTTAAAATAACCGCCAAATTCTTCGAATTTTAAAGAACATAACTTTTAATACTCAGAAAAAAAATAATTAAATATAATAGGGTATCTAATCCTAGTCTAAACAAATAAATTAATAAAAAAAAAAAAGAATATTAATAAAAATATATAAATTTAACCTAAATATAAAAAATAATAATCAGTACAAAAATCTTAAAAACCTAAAATTTTAATTAAAATTAAATGTATAACCGCGAATGCTGGCACAAGATTAATCAATCAAATAATAAATTGCTAAATAAATAATAATAATTAATAATAAAATAAATTACTGAAAAATAAAAATAAAAACTAAACATATAAATCAATTAAATAACAAAAAAAAAAAAAAGAATAAAACTTATTATTTTTTTTCATAAAAAAAATAGAACTATATATTTCAATATAAACTAATTAAATTAAAATAAAACAGACAAATAATTACCTATACCTAGAAAAACAAGAAAACTTTAATACAAACTGCAAACTTCAAACAAAATTAAAATAAAACAGACAAATAATTACCTATACCTAAAAAACAAGCAAACTTTAAATAAATTAATTGCTGAAAAAGAACTTAATATTAAATAAATTATACTAATAAACTTAATTAAAATAAACTATTAAATATTAATAGTAAATAAATTATTGCCAAAAACTAAAAACTAAAAATTAATAATTTAATTAATTCTATTAAAATAAAAAATAGATCTAATTTAATAATTGATGTACATTATAAAAGAATATTAAAATGAATATGTAAATAACTGATTAATTATGTGGAACTCTTAATTATGGTTATATATTAAGTTAAGAATTGATTCATTATCTTTATAGATAATTAATTATATGAATTAAGTTAAATACATAATTATCCCATTATACTTTTTAAACCCCCCAACATCTTTTTTTTTTCACACTTAAAAAAAGATGTTGGAGAACTAAATAATAACTTATTTAAATTTATTATTATTATATAATATTAAATATATTACATATATATATATATTTATTAATTATTATTATTCTATAATAATTATATAATTATTAATTAATAGGTATATACTTAAAAATTTTATATTATATATTTTAATATTAAGATATTTATATTATTATTATATAATATTAAATATATTACAAATGTATATGCATATTTATTAATTATTTCATATTGACAACTAATTCTTTTTACAAAAAAAATTGAAATTCTATTTTTTAAAAAAAAGAAAATAATAAGTTTTA